TAAAAAGAAAAGAATTTCTTTATAGTTGGGGTATGAACCCAAAAGCTTATATTAGCTTATCTTTTTTACATTTTAGTATATTACGTACAAAGGTTTTTGATACTTTAGGGGGTAGTTAAATTCTATTAAATGTAATGTAGGTTTAATCACATAATTTACTCTATCAAAGTAATCCTTTTTTTCAGGCACAACATTTCTATTTTAATAAAAATTTTGTATGTAAAGTATAAAAAAAAATTATTATAAATTTATTAGGTATATAATTTTGCTAAATACTTAATTTAAATTTTTTGGTCTTACAGGAATTAAACTAATTAGGCCAATCACAAGGAGTTCGGCGCTAAAATATGGATTTTAAAAATTTCCTATATTAAAATTTACATTTTATATATAACTGAATTTTAATATTTATATCATAGTCATTTTATATAATTATATATATATATATATTAATAATAAATATATAATTATATATATATATTTAAAAATTTAATTATATAATTTATAATTAATCAATAAAAGTGGAACTCCTTATTAATAAAGTATTAAATTTAAAATATAGAAAATCGTATATAAAACATTACAATATAGAATCCTAAAAGAAAAAAAAATCATAGATTAATTATATTTTAATAGATAATTATACATCGTATGAATATAAGATGGTCATATAGATGGTAATATATATAATTGAATAAATATATCATATATTTATATATAATATAATTTAAAAAGGTAAATTATTATTAAATTTTATTAATATATAATAAATATAAATATTAATTAATAAATAATAAATATAGTTATTATATATAATTAAATTATTTATATAGAAATAAATTATTACTAAAAAAAAAAAAAAAATTTACTTACTATTAAGTGGAAAATTGCTTAATAATAGTTAATTTGAAACTTATTGTTAAAATTGAAAAATTATTGCTTTTATTTTACATAATATTTCATTAATTTATTTAAAAATTTACTTTTATTATAATTAAATTTAATTTTTTATGTTTAATTTTTAAGTTTTAATTTATATCTTATATTTAAATGAAAAATTTTCATTTAAGCAATAATTTTATTTTAAAATTAGATTATTTTATGAATTTAATTAATTTTAGTTAATGATTATATTTATTGTTTTATTATTTTTAATTATATTTTATTTTATTTTATATAAATATAAATATTTATATGTGAATTTTTTTCCAATTTTTGTTGAATTTAATATTTAGGTTTATCGTGTTTATAAATTTTAAATTTCTTATTAAGCAATTTTCCACTTATAATAAATTCATTTTTAAAAAAATTTATTATTATTTTATTCAATTTTTGTTTAATAATTTTAAAATTAGGGGTAATTTTTTGGTTGTTATTTTATTATTAATGTTTCATATTTAAATAGTTAGTTTGTTGATCTTAAAATTAGGGGTAATTTTTTGATTTTATATAAATTTGACTAAAAATTAGGGGTATTTTTTGGTTGTTATTTTATTATTAATGTTTCATATTTAAATAGTTAGTTTGTTGATCTTAAAATTAGGGGTAATTTTTTGATTTTATATAAATTTGACTAAAAATTAGGGGTATTTTTTGGTTGTTATTTTATTATTAATGTTTCATATTTAAATAGTTAGTTTGTTGATCTTAAAATTAGGGGTAATTTTTTGATTTTATATAAATTTGACTAAAAATTAGGGGTATTTTTTGGTTGTTATTTTATTATTAATGTTTCATATTTAAATAGTTAGTTTGTTGATCTTAAAATTAGGGGTAATTTTTTGATTTTATATAAATTTGACTAAAAATTAGGGGTATTTTTTGGTTGTTATTTTATTATTAATGTTTCATATTTAAATAGTTAGTTTGTTGATCTTAAAATTAGGGGTAATTTTTTGATTTTATATAAATTTGACTAAAAATTAGGGGTATTTTTTGGTTGTTATTTTATTATTAATGTTTCATATTTAAATAGTTAGTTTGTTGATCTTAAAATTAGGGGTAATTTTTTGATTTTATATAAATTTGACTAAAAATTAGGGGTAATTTTTTGTCATGTTAATATAATTATTGATAAAAATTAAAAATTAGGGGTAATTTTTCAATTTTAACAATAAGTTTCAAATTAACTATTATTAAGCAATTTTCCACTTAGGTTTAATATTGAGATATTTTTAATTTTAAAGTTTTATTGGCAGGGATTTCGGTTTTACTTTAAATTATTATTATTTGTTATTATGTATTTTATTTATAGTTTTTATTAATTAATTTTTTATATAAAAATATTTTTATATTTAAAAATTATAAATTTAGTTATTTATTTTTAATTTTTATTTGAAAATTTTAGTTTAAAGTTTAATTTTAACTTGTTTATTTGATTAATTATTATTTTACATGTATATTTTTATTAAAAATAAATAATTCAGTAATTAATTTTATTAAATTAATAATTTAATTTTAGTAATTAATTTTAGATCTAATAAAATTTGTGCCAGCAATTGCGGTTAAACAAATGGGTCAATTAAATTCTTTTAGTTGTAATAAATTAATTTTTATTATTCATTAAAATTTTAAGGTGAAATTTAAATTTTAATAATTTTTTTTAAGTAATGATTTAATAAAATTATATTAAAAACTAGGATTAGATACCCTATTATTATGATTGTAAATTTAGATTCTTGATTAGTATTAGTTATGTTCTTTAAAATTAAAAAATTTGGCGGTATTTTAGTCAGTTCAGAGGAACCTGTCCTATAATTGATAGTCCACGATATTTTATACTTATTTTTTTTAGTTTGTATATCGTTGTTAATGAATTTCTTTATAGAGAAAATTTTCTTTTATTTTTATTTTAATAAATTTCAAATCAAGGTGCAGCTTATAAATAAGAAGAGATGGGTTACAATAAATTTATTTTTGGTTATTAAATTTAGATTTTTAATATAAATTGAATTTGATAGTAATTATATTTATTTTATTATAATGGTTAATTGTTCTGAAATATGTACATATTGCCCGTCGCTCTCAATAATTTTGAGATAAGTCGTAACAAAGTAGATGTACTGGAAAGTGTATCTAGAATACAAATTGAAGCTTTATAGAAGCTTTTTATTTACATTAAAATTATTACTGTGTAATTCAGTGCAATTTGTTTAGTGGTTAAATTATTATTTTTTATTTATATAAGTAACTTTGTTTTATTATTAATTAGAAAAATTATTTTTAATTATAGTTTATTAGTATAGTGATTGAATTTTATTATTATTAATAAAGAAAAATTTATTTTTTGTACCTTGTGGATCAGGGTTTACTAATTATAAATTATGTATTTTAATTTTCTCGAATTTGAAAGAGTTAATTAATTATTTATTTAAATGTTAAATAATTTTTTATAATAATTAATTAGAAATTAAATGTTATTCGATTTTAAATATATCTAGTTTTTTAAGAAAAGAATTTAATTCTATTATTATTTATTAAGCAATTTTCTACTTAATAGTTAGGTTTTAATATTAAATATTTAATGGGATGAACTTTTAAATATAATTTTATAATAATATTTTTTATTAATATTTTGTATAATTTAAATTGTTAATCATCAATAAGTTAATATTTAGTTATTTTAATTAAAAGATTTTTTTTTATTTAATTGTTTTATTAAAATAAAGAATTTAATTTATTATTCTTGTAATAATGGTAAAATTAGTAATAATAAATTAATGTTGTTTTAATTTTTGAGGTTAATAAAAGGAATTCGGCAAAATTATTTTCTGCCTGTTTATTAAAAACATGTCTTTTTGATTATAATTTAAGGTTTAATCTGCTCAATGAAAATTTAAATAGCCGCAGTATTCTGACTGTGCAAAGGTAGCATAATAATTAGTCTCTTAATTAGAGACTTGTATGAATGATTGGACAAGAAAATTTCTGTCTCTTATTAATTTTTTTTTGAATTTAATTTTTAAGTTAAAATGCTTAAATTTTTATAAAAGACGAGAAGACCCCATAGAGTTTTATTTTCATTGATTTTTAGTATAATTTATTAAATTGATAAATTGGTTGGGGTGACTTAAAGATTGAATAAACTCTTTAAATTTAAATCATTGATTTATGAATTATTAGTCTAATTTTTTAAGTTTAAATTAAATTACCTTGGGGATAACAGCGTAATTTCTTTTAAGAGTTCTTATCAAATAAGAAGATTGCGACCTCGATGTTGGATTAAAATTTATTTTAGGTGTAGAAGCTTGAAAATTAAGTCTGTTCGACTTTTAAAATTTTACATGATCTGAGTTTAAACCGGTGTAAGCCAGGTTGGTTTCTATCTTTATAATAATTTAATGGTTTAGTACGAAAGGACCAATTATTAAATATATTGTTTATTTTTAAATAAAATTGTTACTTTGGCAGATTAGTGCGTTAGATTTAGAATCTTTTTATGTATTTATACATGTAATATTTGTTTATAATTGATTTAATTATTATTATTTTGAATTTAATTGTTTTAATTATTAGGGTATTAGTTGGTCTGGCTTTTTTAACTTTATTTGAGCGTAAGGTTTTAGGCTATATTCAAATTCGTAAAGGTCCAAATAAGGTAGGGTTTACTGGAATTGTTCAGCCTTTCAGGGACGCAATTAAGCTTTTTTCAAAGGAACATATTACTCCTATTATATCTAATTATATTATATATTACATATCTCCTGTTTTTTCTTTATTTATTTCTTTATTTCTTTGAATTTGTTTACCTTTTTTTACAGGATTTTTAAATTTTTCTTTTGGAATTTTATTTTTTTTATGTGTTTCTAGGCTTGGTGTTTATACTATTATGGTTGCTGGTTGATCTTCGAATTCTAATTATTCAATGTTAGGGGGTTTACGTTGTGTAGCTCAAACTATTTCTTATGAAGTAAGGCTTTTCATTATTTTGCTTTCTTTTTTAGTTTTAATTGGTAGATTAAGAATTTTTGATATAGTAATTTATCAGTTTAATATATGATTTTTTTTTATTAGCATTCCTTTGTGTATAATTTGATTTTCTTCTTCATTAGCAGAGACAAATCGCACTCCTTTTGATTTTGCTGAAGGGGAATCTGAGTTGGTTTCTGGGTTTAATGTTGAATATGGAAGAGGGGGATTTGCATTAATTTTTATAGCAGAATATTCAAGAATTTTATTTATAAGTTCATTATTTGTTTATATTTTTATAGGCGGTTTATTTATGAATTTTATATATTTTATAATAGTTTTATTTATTTCTTTTCTTTTTATCTGAACTCGTGGTACTTTACCTCGTTTTCGATATGATAAATTGATATATTTAACTTGAAAGGGGTTTTTACCCGTTTCTTTGAATTTTCTTATGTTTTTTTTTGGGTTGAAATTTTTTATTTATATTTTAATTATTTAGTTAATTAATTTTAGTAAAGTTAATAGAGAATTATGTTCTCTTTATTATATTTTCAAAATATAAACTTATACAAGTTCATTAACTACTTGAATATAATTTTATCTCATAATTTAGATGAAGCAAAAAGTAAAGGAAAGTATATAAAATATATAATTGTTAAAATTTGTCCTGTAAGGATAAAGGGGTCTTCTACTGGTTTAGCCCCGATTCATGTTAATATAATTCTTGTTATTAAAAATGATCAGAATAGAGTTTTATTTATTGGATAAAATCTATTTCTTTGAATTTTCTTTCTAAATGTCGGTATAATTACAAAAATTATAATTGATATTAATAATGCTGCTACTCCTCCTAGTTTATTAGGGATTGATCGTAGAATTGCATAGGCAAATAAAAAATATCATTCTGGTTGAATATGGATTGGGGTAACTATCGGGTTTGCGGGAATAAAATTGTCAGGATCTCTAAGTTTGTATGGATATATTAATGAAAATATAAAAAATATAAATATTATTATTATTACCCCAAAAATATCTTTAATTGTAAAATATGGATTGAATGGAATTTTATCAATATTACTGTTGGTTCCTATTGGGTTATTTGAGCCTTTCTGATGTAGAAATATTAAGTGAATAATAACTATTGCAGAAATAATAAATGGGAGGAGAAAATGTAATGAGAAAAATCGTGAAAGAGTTGCGTTTTCAATTGCAAATCCCCCTCATACTCATTGTACGATTATTGTTCCTATGTAAGGAATTGCTGATAATAAATTTGTGATTACTGTAGCTCCTCAAAATGATATTTGTCCTCATGGGAGAACATAGCCAAGAAATGCTGTTCCTATTGTTGCTAATAGAATTATTACGCCTCTTATTCAGGTTTCTTTATATAAAAAAGACGAATAATATAATCCTCGTCCAATGTGTAAATATAGGCAAATAAAAAATATTGATGCTCCGTTAGAATGGCAGATTCGTATTAGTCACCCATAATTTACATTTCGTGAAAGATGTCTTACTCTATCAAATGCTAGGACAATATTATTTGTGTAGTGAAATGCAATGAATAATCCTGTTATGATTTGAATTATTAAACATAGCCCCAAAAGGGATCCAAAATTTCATCATGATGAAATGTTTGACGGAGAAGGTAATTTAATAAAAGAATTATAAATAATTTTTAGCAATAAATTTTTTTTTATTATTTTCATTAATTTATTTGTCGTAGAGGCCCGTGCTTAATTACAGTAATTTTAACAGCAGCAATTATTGTAATTAATAAATAAATAATTAATATTAATCATATTAATATTATTGGGAAAGATAAATATTTTAATAAAATTATTGAAAAATTTTCTTGTGTTTGTAGTGATAATGAATCTGTGTTATTAAATTTAATGTATGATAGGATTGATTTTTTTTTTATTATAATATAAATTAAACTTGTTATTCTTGTTATTAATATAATCAATAGAAGATTTCTATGTTTGAATATTTCATTTGATGCTACTCTTGTTATATATGTAAATAAAATTAATATTCCTCCTACTATTACTAGAAATAAAATATATGATAATCATGAATTAATTCCTATAATTCTTGTTCTTATAGATACTAGAATTGTTTGTATTAATAGAATTAATCCTATTGATATGGGATGTTGTATAAATAGAAATGTTATTATGGAAATTCTTATTAATCAAAATAATATTTCGATGCAGAGAATAGTTTATGTAAAATATTAATTTTGGAGATTAGTGAAAAGTTAATCTTTTCTCTGAAGTTTTAAAAGTTTCCTTTTTTTTGGTTTACAAAACCAATATTTTTAATAAATTATTAAAACAATGTTAATTAATAATTTTTATTATATTATATATTTTATTGGGGTGGTAATTTTTTGCTTGAAATGTAAGCATTTACTTTTAATATTATTAAGGTTAGAATTTATTGTCTTATCTTTGTATTTTGGTATTTATTTAATTGTTTGTAATTATTCTTATGAATATAATTTTATAATAATTTTTTTGACAATAAGTGTTTGTGAGGGGGCTTTAGGTCTTTCTATTTTAGTTTCAATAATTCGTAGATTTGGAAATGATTATTTTCAGTCTTTTAATGTTTTATGATAAGGTTTATTTTTATATTGTTATTTATGACTCCTTTATGTTTTTTAAAAAAGTTTTTTATAATTATTCAATTTATTTATTTATTGATATTTATAATATTTTTTTCAAAATTTATATTAAGCAATTTTTTTGTTAGTATTAGTTATTTTTATGGTTGTGATTATATTTCTTATTTTATAGTTATATTAAGTTTATGAATTATTATGTTAATAATAATAGCTAGTAATAAGTTAGTTAATAATATTTATAGAGGTATTTTTACTATAGTTGTTTTGTTACTTTTATTTTCGTTGGTTTTAACTTTTACTTCAATAAATGTTTTTGTGTTTTATATTTTTTTTGAAGTAAGGCTAATTCCAACTTTAATATTAATTTTGGGCTGAGGGTATCAGCCTGAACGTATTCAGGCTGGTATTTACATATTTATGTATACCCTTTTAGGTTCTCTTCCTATAATAATTTCATTATTTTATATTTATAATTTTTCAAATTCATTAGATTTTGTTTTTATAGAATTTGTCGATAATTATTATATTTATATATGTACTATTTTTGTTTTTTTAGTTAAATTTCCAATGTATTTTATTCATCTCTGACTTCCTAAGGCTCATACAGAGGCCCCAATTTCTGGTTCTATAATTTTGGCTGGTGTAATATTAAAGCTTGGGGGTTATGGTTTAATTCGTTTTATAAAAATTTATATTAAAATTGGCTTGAATTTAAATCTTTTTTTATTAGTTATTAGTTTATTTGGGGGTTTTATTATTTCTTTAATTTGCTTACGTCAGGAAGATATTAAGTCTTTAATTGCTTACTCTTCAGTAGCTCATATAGGATTAGCTTTAGCTGGTTTAATAAGAATAAATATTTGAGGATTTTCTGGTGCTTTTATTATAATGATTTCTCATGGTCTTTGTTCTTCAGGTTTATTTTGCTTGGCTAATATTTCTTATGAGCGTACTTACTCTCGTAGAATTTATTTAAATAAAGGTTTATTAAATTTAATGCCAAGAATATCATTGTTGTGGTTTCTTTTATGTTCTTCAAATATAGCTGCTCCCCCTTCTTTGAATTTGGTTGCTGAAATTTTATTAATTAATAGAATTGTTTCTTTTTCATGGTTAACTATAATTTCAGTTTCAATAATTTCTTTTTTTAGAGGTGCCTATAGTTTATATTTATATTCACAAACACAGCATGGAGAAATAAATCAAAGCTTGTTTTCTTTTTCATTGGGTAATATTCGTGAGTATTTGTTATTAATAATGCATTGATTACCTTTGAACTTAATTTTTTTTATTGGGAATTTATTTATTTATTTAAGTAGTTTAATTTAAAAATTATGATTTGTGGGGTCGTGGATATAAGTGTTTTATCTTAAATAATTAGTATTTGTTTAATTTATTTTGTTGGTTTTTTGCTATTGAGTATTCTTTTTTTTATTGGTAGATTAACTTTTATAGTTATAAATTATTTAATTATAATTGAATATGAATTAATAAGATTTAATTCTTCTATTATTTATTTAACATTATTATTTGATTGGGTTTCATTATTATTTATGAGTTTTGTTTTATTTATTTCTTCTATGGTAATTTTATATAGAGAAGAGTATATATCTGGAGAAATTAATTTGAATCGTTTTATTATTTTGGTTGTTTTATTTGTTTTTTCAATGATAATAATGATTATTAGTCCAAATTTAATTAGAATTTTATTAGGATGGGATGGGTTAGGTTTAGTTTCATTTTGTTTAGTAATTTTTTACCAAAATATAAAGTCATTAAATGCTGGAATAATTACTGCTTTATTTAATCGTGTTGGTGATGTTGCAATTTTATTGTCTATTGCCTGAATATTAAATTATGGAAGATGAAATTTTATATTTTATATTGAATATATAAAAAATGATTATTCAATAATGGTCATTTCTTTTTTAGTCGTCCTTGCTTCTTTTACTAAAAGAGCACAAATTCCTTTTTCATCATGATTGCCAGCTGCTATAGCAGCTCCTACTCCGGTTTCTTCTTTAGTTCATTCTTCAACTTTGGTAACAGCTGGTGTTTACCTTCTTATTCGTTTTAGGGTTTGTTTTAATGATTATTTAGTTTATTTAATATTATTTATTTCAAGTTTGACTATATTTATAGCTGGATTGGGGGCTAATTTTGAATTTGATTTAAAAAAAATTATTGCTCTATCTACTTTAAGGCAGTTGGGGATAATAATAAGAATCTTATTTTTAGGTGATTCAGATCTAGCCTTTTTTCATTTGCTTTCTCATGCTTTATTTAAGGCTTTACTTTTTATGTGCGCTGGTTGTATAATTCATAATTATTTGAATTGTCAAGATATTCGTTTTATAGGGTCAGTAATTAATATTATACCTCTTACTTGTTCTTTTTTTAATATTTGTAATTTTTCTTTATGTGGATTACCTTTTTTAAGGGGATTTTATTCAAAGGATTTAATTTTGGAGTATCTTTCTTTTAGTGGATTTAATTTGTATGTGTATATTATTTTTTACATATCTATTGGATTAACTGTAAGTTATACAGTTCGTTTATGTTATTATTTAATGTATAATAATTATAATTTTTATTCATTTTCAAATTTAAATGATCAAGGTTTAATTATGTTACGTGGAATGTATGGTTTAATTTTTTTAGTAATTTTTACTGGTAGAATTTTAACATGATTATTATTTTCAACTCCTTATTTTATTTGTCTTTCTTTTTCTATAAAAATAATAACTGTATTAATAATTATAGTTGGTATTTCTTTTGGTTTAATTTTTGAGTATTTAGTTAATATTAAATTTAAATTTATTAAAATAATTTTTTTTTTTTCTTCTTTATGGAATTTATCAAGATTATCGACTTTTGGTGTAAATTCTTTTCCTTTAAAATTAAGGGGTTTATATTATAAAACTATTGATCAGGGCTGATCAGAATATTTTGGTGTCAATAGTTTATATAAAATATTATTAGTTAATTCTTCGTTATTAATGGTTTTTATTAATAATAGCTTAAAAATTTATTTATTACTTTTTTTAATTTTTATTTATTTGATTTTTTTGTATATTTATTCTAATAGCTTATTTAGAGCATAATATTGAAGATATTAAGGAAATTTTTATTTTAGGATATTTAAAAAGTTAATCTTAATTTTACACTGAAAATGTAATGTTTTACTTAAACTATATAAATAGAAATATAAACAGAATTTCACTGCAAAAAATTAAAGTTAGAAGCTTCATTTTGAATATCATATTTCTTTAAATGGAATAAATTCAATTTTATTATTAACAGTAATATACCTCTATTTTGGTTTCATTTAAAAATAAGGGCTCATAGCCAAGGATTAGGTCGAAACTAATTACAAAATTTGTTTCTTATTTAAGATAAATTGAATACCAATATTTTTTAAATGCAAATTAAATGTTAATTTTAACTATTATCCTAAAGTGCTCAATCTAGCGCTCCTTGTTTTCACTCATGAAATAGTCCTATAATAAGAATTAAAATAAATGAGAAAGTGATAAAAATAAATGAAAAAGGATTAGAAATTTTTATAGTTAAGATTAAAGGTAAAAGTAGGGCAATTTCAATATCAAAAATTAAAAAAATTACTGCGATTAAAAAGAATTGCAATGAAAATGGAATTCGAGGCGATGATTTTGGGTCAAATCCGCATTCAAATGGTGAATTTTTTTCTCGATCTGAAATAGACTTAATTGAAATTAAATTATTAATTAGTATTAAACCTCTTGTAATTAAAAGGATAATTATTCTAATTGTTATTGATATAAATATTATTTATACTATTAAGTAGATCTTTTAATTGGAAGTTAAAAATAATTTTTATACTATATAAATATCTACCTCATCAATAAATAGATACATAAAGAAATAATCATACTACATCGATAAAATGTCAATATCATGCTGCTGCCTCGAAGCCAAAATGATGATATCTTGATAATTGGTTAATTATTAGTCGATAAAGACATACTCTTAAGAAGGTTGTACCGATAATAACGTGTAGTCCATGGAAGCCTGTTGCTAGAAAAAATGTTGATCCATAAACGGAATCTGCTATTGAAAATGAAGATTCAATATATTCATATCCTTGTAATATTGTAAAATAAATTCCTAAAATAACTGTAATTAATAATCTTTGAATTGTTTCTGAATAATTATTTTCTAGCAAAGAATTATGAGCTCATGTTACTGAGATTCCCGAAGAAATTAAAATTAAAGTATTAAGTATTGGAATTTGTAATGGATTAAATGTTCTGATCCCTTTGGGGGGTCAAATTATACCAATCTCAATTGATGAAGATAGCCTTGAATGATAAAATCTTCAAAAGAATGAAATAAAAAAAAAAATTTCTGAAATGATAAAGAGAATCATTCCTCATCGTAATCCTTTTAATACTTTAATTGTATGTAATCCTTGGTAAGATCCTTCTCGTGAAATATCACGTCATCATTGATATATAATTAATATTATTCTAATTAATCTGAATAATAATAATTTATTTGAATAAAAATGGAATCATCTAATTATACTAATTATGAAATTTATAGCTCTTAATCCTCCTAATACTGGCCATGGCCTAACTTCAACTATATGATAAGCGTGATTTTTTATTAACATAATTCACTTCTCTAGAGTATAGTGTTGTTAAAATTGAAAAAACATAAGATTGAATAACTGCGACTGCAGATTCTAAAATTAATAGTAAAAGTTGAGAAGAAATTAGTACTCTGATTATAATTATAGATAATTTTCTTCCTGTTTCTCCCATTAGAGTTAGGAGAAGATGGCCGGCAATTATATTTGCTCTTAAACGTACTCTTAGTGTTATTGGACGAATAATATTTCTAATAGTTTCAATACATACTATAAATGGTATTAATAAAACAGGGGTTCCCTGAGGAACTAAATGAGTAAATATATGAGTTGTATTATTTATTCATCCAAACAATATAAACCTAATTCATAAAGGTAATGATAATGTTAATGTTATTGATAAGTGACTCGTAGGGGAGAAAATATAAGGGAATAATCTTATAGAATTACTAACTAAAATTAATGAAAATAATGAAATTAGTAAAAGTGAATTTTTTTTGTCATTTATTTTTAATAAAATTTCTAATTCTTTATTTAAGATTAAGAATATTTTTATTCAAAAAGCGTTAATTCGGGATGGGATTAATCATATCGATAATGGGATTAATAAAAATCCTAGTATAGGTCTTGTTCAATTTAGTGAGAATAGGGGCCTAGTTGAGGGGTCAAAGGATGAAAATAAATTTCTTATCATTTTCAAATTAATTTAAATATTTTATTTAACTTTAAGCCTTTATTTGAGTAAATAAATACTGAATAGATGAATGTATTGTATATAATTAAAATTATAGAGAAATAAATTATTAATATAAATCAGTTTAATGGACTTATTTGTGGTATTAAAAATTATTTTTAAAAATTATTTTAACTTGACAAATTAATGTTATAAATTAACTAAATTTTTCATTAGAAGTAGTTGTTAATTACTATAAAATAGCTTAAGAGGCTAATACTTGCTTTCAGTCATCTAATGAGAAGTTTTTAATTCATTTAATAAAATTAAGTGGTGAAATTCTTTCAATTATAATTGGTATAAATCTATGATTTATGCCGCAGATTTCTGAACATTGTCCAAAAAAAATTCCAGGTTGATTAAAGAAAAATCTTGTTGAATTTAATCGTCCAGGTGTTGCATCAATTTTAATTCCTACTGATGGGATTGTTCATGAGTGAATTACATCTGTTGATGTAATAATTATTCGAATCAGGGAATTATAAGGAATAATAAGTTTATTGTCTACATCTAATAGACGAAATGAAAAAGATTTGTTTTCATTAATAGGTCTTATGTATGAATCAAATTCAATTTCTTGAAAATCTGATAATTCATAAGATCAAAATCATTGATGGCCAATTGATTTTACAGTAATATTAGGATAACTAATTTCATCTATTAAATATAAAATTTGTAGTCTAGGCAATGCAATAAAAATTAACGTTGCGGCTGGAGAAATAGTTCAAATTAACTCAATTATTTGCCCTTCTAGAAGAAATCGATTAATAAATTTATTAATTATTATAGATATTATAATAATTATTACTATAATTGTAATTATAATTAGAATTATTATTGTATGATCATGAAAAAAGGTTAATTGTTCTATTAATGGGGATATTCTATCTTGTAATGATATGTGTATTCATGTTCTTATTTCTAAAAAAAGTTTAACTTTATATATGGATCTTAAAACCATTGCACTAATCTGCCATATTAGAAATTATTAAGTATTGGTAATTCTGAATAAGTGTGTTCACCTGGGGGAGTTTTTTGAATTCACTCTAAAGATGAAGGAGTTTGATATGAAAATGTTGTTTTCTTTCTTGAATAAATTCTTTCTCATATAATAATAATAAAAAAAATAATTCTCGCTGTTCTGATTAATGAACCAATTGATGAAATTGAGTTTCATACTGAATAAACATCGGGGTAATCAGAATATCGTCGTGGTATTCCAGCTAATCCTAGGAAATGTTGAGGAAAAAAAGTTATATTTACTCCTACAAATATTGATGTGAATTGGATTTTTAATATATAGGAATTTATATTAATTCCTGTTAATAAAGGGAATCAAAAAATAAATCCTGCTATAATTGTAAATACCGCCCCTATGGATAAAACATAGTGAAAATGTGCAACAACATAATAAGTATCATGAAGAATAATATCAATAGATGAGTTAGCTAGGACTACTCCGGTCAGACCTCCTACTGTGAATAAAAAAATAAATCCTAATCTTCATAATATTTGGGGTGAATACAAAATGTATGAGCCGTGAATAGTTGCTAATCATCTGAAAATTTTAATTCCTGTAGGCACAGCAATAATTATAGTTGCTGAAGTGAAATAAGCACGAGTGTCAACATCTATACCTACAGTAAATATGTGATGGGCTCATACAACAAATCCAAGTAATCCAATTGCTAATATAGCATAAATTATTCCAATTGTTCCAAAGGTTTCTTTTTTACCTGATTGATGTGTTACAATATGTGAAATTATTCCAAATCCTGGTAAAATTAAAATGTAAACTTCTGGGTGGCCAAAAAATCAAAATAAATGTTGGTATAATACAGGATCTCCTCCTCCAGCTGGATCAAAAAATGAAGAATTTAAATTTCGATCTGTTAATAATATTGTGATAGCTCCTGCTAAAACTGGTAGAGATAAAAGCAATAAAATAGCAGTGATTAAAACTGCCCATACAAATAAAGGTATTTGATCTAGTATTATTCTATTAGGACGTATATTAATAATAGTAGAGATGAAATTTACTGCTCCAAGAATTGAGGAAATACCTGCTAAATGAAGTCTAAAAATTGCTAAATCAACAGAAGGTCCTCTATGGGCAATATTTGCTGATAAGGGTGGATAAACTGTTCATCCTGTTCCTGCCCCACTTTCAATTAATCTTCTTATTAGAAGTAATGATAATGAGGGGGGGAGAAGTCAAAATCTTATATTATTTATACGAGGAAATGCTATATCAGGTGCACCTAATATAAGGGGGACTAATCAGTTGCCAAATCCTCCAATTATAATAGGCATTACTATAAAGAAAATTATAATGAAAGCATGACTTGTGACAATAACATTGAAAATATGATCATTACCAATTAAAGATCCTGCTCTTCCTAATTCTGCTCGAATTAGTAATCTAAAAGACGTGCCTAATATTCCTGCCCATGCCCCAAAAATAAAATATAGAGTTCCAATATTTTTATGATTAGTAGAATAAAATCACTTATTTAGTAAAATGACTGAATTAGGTGATAAATTGTAAATTTATTTATGGGTTAAATCCTTTTACTGATTTTGTATTCAATAATGATTTTAAATTGCAAATTTAAAGGTGATTAATATCCAAAATCTTAAGGCTTAATATCCTTTATTGGCAACTTTGAAGGTTACTAGTTTATTTTTAACTTAAATCCTTACCTGCACCAGAATGGTGCACAATAACATTTAAATTTCCAATTCTTGGGGATAAATCTAAGCTAACCTTAATCGAAACCTCAATTACATAGAATTACTAGATCTGGTAAGGCTTAATATCCTTTATTGGCAACTTTCAAAATTCTTTTACCCTGCACCAGAATGGTGCACAATAACATTTAAATTTCCAATTCTTGGGGATAAATCTAAGCTAACCTTAATCGAAACCTCAATTACATAGAATTACTAGATCTGGTAAGGCTTATATCCTTTATTGGCAACTTTGAAAATTCTTTTACCCTGCACCAGAATGGTGCACAATAACATTTAAATTTCCAATTCTTGGGGATAAATCTAAGCTAACCTTAATCGAAACCTCAATTACATAGAATTACTAGATCTGGTAAGGCTTAATACCCTTTATTGGCAACTTTGAAAATTCTTTTACCCTGCACCAGAATGGTGCACAATAACATTTAAATTTCCAATTCTTGGGGATAAATCTAAGCTAACCTTAACCGAAACCTCAATTACATAGAATTACTAGATCTGGTAAGGCTTAATATCCTTTATTGGCAACTTTGAAAATTCTTTTACCCTGCACCAGAATGGTGCACAATAACATTTAAATTTCCAATTCTTGGGGATAAATCTAAGCTAACCTTAATCGAAACCTCAATTACATAGAATTACTAGATCTGGTAAGGCTTAATATCCTTTATTGGCAACTTTGAAAATTCTTTTACCCTGCACCAGAATGGTGCACAATAACATTTAAATTTCCAATTCTTGGGGATAAATCTAAGCTAGCCTTAACCGAAACCTCAATTACATAGAATTACTAGATCTGGTAAGGCTTAAATCCTTTATTGGCAACTTTGAAAATTCTTTTACCCTGCACCAGAATGGTGCACAATAACATTTAAATTTCCAATTCTTGGGGATAAATCTAAGCTAACCTTAACCGAAATCTTAATTACATAGAATTAGTAGATCTGGTAAGGCTTAATATCTTACTATTAAAGTTACTCTAATTAATGCCGTGATTATAAAAAAATTTATTAATCTAATCAATTTTTTTAAATTTGCTGAGTTTGTTAAGTTTAACCAATTTTGTATGACTACGTTGAAAGTTGCTGATGATATTATTATCATTAAATATACATAAATTATAATTAGTGTTATCATTATTATAATTATGGCTATAAAGTATATTCTATTATTAATTATTACTTGGATAGTTAATCATTTGGGTAAAAATCCAATAAACGGTGGAATTCCTGCTATTGATAAAAAATTTAATAAAAAAAATAATTTAATTATTGGGTTAAAGTTTCAAATTAAATTTAGTTGGGGTACAAAAAATCTATTTGTTAGATTAAACATTATAATAATATTCACTGTAGTGATTACGTAGATTCTAAAATAAATTAGTCAAATTGATTGAGAAAGTATTATTGATCTTATTATTCAGCCTATGTGATTAATTGATGAATAGGCTAGGATTTTTCGTAATCTAATTTGATTAATTGCTATTATTCCTCTAATAATTATTGAAATAATAATAATAACTATATAAAATAATGACGATTCAATATTGTATATTAGCATGACTATTGGGGTAATTTTTTGTCATGTTAATATAATTATTGAATTTAACCATCTTAGTCCTTCTAGAACTTCGGGGAATCAAAAATGGAATGGGGCTATTCCTATTTTTAAGAGAAACCCTGAATTTATAATTAAGATTGGTAAATCTTTAATTAAAGTTTCTGAAAAACTGAAATGTCTCATTATAGAAATAATTGAGATTATAATTCTTGTGGAAGCAATTGTTTGTGTTAGAAAATATTTAATTCTTGATTCAGATGAAATTTTATTTTTTTGATTAATTAAAATCGGGATGATTGATAGAACATTAATTTCTAGTCCAATTCATATTCCCATCCATGAGTATGAACTAATAGCAATTAGCGTACTTATTATTAGGGTTGTAAAAAATAATAATTTATAAAATTTTGTAAT